CGAGCCCTTTAATTCAATTCTTCATTCTTTAATGAAATTAAGAATCAATCAAATCTCCCCAAGTAGGATTCGAACCTACGACCAATCAGTTAACAGCCGACCGCTCTACCACTGAGCTACTGAGGAACAACGGGAGATTCGACCTCATAGAGTTCAACTCCCGTTCTCAACCCATGAGTCCGAAGCTTCCTTCGTAACTCCCGGAACTTCTTCGTAGTGGCTCCGTTCCATGCCTCATTTCATAGGGAACCTCAAAGTGGCTCTATTTCATTATATTCCATCTATATCCCAATTCCATTCATTTAATATCCCTTTGGTGTCATTGACATAAGAGATGTCATTTATAGTCTATCTCTTTCTATATATGGAAAGTTAACAAATCATCATATAATAATCGAGAAATTGAAATAGAAAAGAAAAAAGGGAGGTTTGTGATGATTTTGAAATCTTTTCTACTAGGTAATCTATTATCCTTATGCATGAAGATAATAAATTCGGTCGTTGTGGTCGGACTCTATTATGGATTTCTGACCACATTCTCCATAGGGCCCTCTTATATCTTCCTTCTCCGAGCTCGGGTTATGGAAGAAGGAACCGAGAAGGAGGTATCAGCAACAACTGGTTTTATTACGGGGCAGCTCATGATGTTCATATCGATCTATTATGCGCCTCTGCATCTAGCATTGGGTAGACCTCATACAATAACTGTCCTAGTTCTACCGTATCTTTTGTTTCATTTCTTCTGGAACAATCACAAAAACTTTTTTTATTATGGATCTACTACCAGAAATTCAATGCGTAATCTCAGCATTCAATGTGTATTCCTGAATAATCTAATTTTTCAATTATTCAACCATTTCATTTTACCAAGTTCAACGTTAGCCAGATTAGTCAACATTTATATGTTTCGATGCAACAACAAGATGTTATTTGTAACAAGTAATTTTGTTGGTTGGTTAATTGGTCACATTTTATTCATGAAATGGGTTGGCTTGGTATTATTCTGGATACGGCAAAATTATTCGATTCGATCTAATAATAAGTACCTTGTGTCAGAATTGAGAAATTCTATGGCTCGAATCTTTAGTATTCTCTTATTTATCACCTGTGTCTACTATTTAGGCAGAATGCCGTCGCCTATTGTCACTAAGAAACTGAAAGAAACCTCAGAAACGGAAGAAAGAAAAGAAGAAAACGATGTAGAAACAACTTACGAAGAAGACAAAGATAGCCCAGACTACGAAGATTTTTATCTTGATACTCATCAAGATAATTGGGAATTGGTAAAACTTAACTTAAAAAAAGAAGAGAAAAATGAAAAAAATTCTTTTTGGTTTGAAAAACCTATTATAACTTTTCTTTTCGATTATAAACGATGGAATCGACCGTATCGATATATAAAAAATGATCGATTTGAAAATGCTATACGGAATGAAATGTCACAATATTTTTTTTCTATATGCCCAAGTAATGGAAAACAAATAATATCTTTTACATATCCACCAAGTTTATCAACTTTTTCAGAAATGATAGAACGAAAAATTTCTTTGTACACGACAGAAAAACTATCCCACGAAGACTTGTATAATTATTGGGTTCATACCAATGAACAAAAAAAATACAACTTGAACAATGAATTGATAAGTAGAATAAAAATTCTAGAAAAAGAGAAGGGATCTCTTGCTTTAGATATGCTAGAAAAAAGGACCAGATTATGTAATGATGAGAATGAACAAGAATACTTGTCAAAAAGGTATGATCCTTTTTTGAATGGACCTTATCGAGGAAGAATAAAAAAATTTGATTCACGTGCAATCATGAACGATTTAATAACTTCCAAAAAGGATTCCGTAGAAATGGTTTGGATAAATAAGATTCATAGTCTCTTTTATAATGATTTTCGAGAATTAGAACATCAAAAGAATACGTTTGGCTTTAGCGAAAAATTTTTATTGAATTCAATTGGGAATTCCTTAACCTCAATAGATGAATTATCTTTTGAACACGCGCGACGAATTGATTCAGAAAGTCAAACAAAATCTTTGAAATCTATATTCGATGTAATTTCAACTGATCCAAACGATCTAACAACAATTAGAAAGAAATCTATTGGAATGGAAGAAATCAGTAAAAGGGTTTCTCGTTGGTCATACAAATTGACAGACGATTTAGAAGAAGAGGAAGAAGAAAATGAAGAAGAATCGACGGAAGATCCCGAAATTCGTTCAAGAAAAGGCAAACGCGTAGTAATTTATACTGATAACGGTCAGAGTACTAATTCCAGTACTCGTAATAATAATACTACTAGTAATAATAATACTAGTAATAATAGCACTAATGATGAAGAAGAAGAAGTGGCTTTGATACGTTACTCACAACAATCGGATTTTCACCGGGGTATAATCAAAGGATCCATGCGTGCTCAAAGACGTAAAACAGTTATTGGGGAAATGTTTCAAGCAAATGTGCATTCTCCGCTTTTTCTTGATCGCATAGACAAAACCTTTTTTTTTTCGTTTTTTGATATCTCTGAAATGATTAATCACATTTTTAGGAATTGGGTAGGGGAAAACCCAGAATTGCAAATTTCTTATTTTGAGGAGGAAGAGACAAAAGAAAAAGAGCAAACAAACGAAGAGAAAGAAGAAGAAAATGAACGAATAGCAATATCAGAAGCTTGGGATACCTTTATATTTACTCAAGCAATAAGAGGTTTAATGTTAGTAACCCAATCTTTTCTTAGAAAATACGTTATATTACCCTTATTAATAATAGCTAAAAATATTGGTCGTATGTTATTATTGCAATTCCCCGAATGGTACGAGGATTTGAAGGAATGGAATAAAGAAATGCATGTTAAATGTACCTATAATGGCGTTCAATTATCAGAAACAGAATTTCCCCAAAATTGGTTAACAGACGGTATTCAGATAAAGATTCTATTTCCTTTCTGTCTGAAACCGTGGCGAAGATCTAAAGTACGATCTCATCATAGAGATAGAGATCAGAAACTAAGGAAAAAGGAGAAAAAAGACAATTTTTGTTTTTTAACAGTCTGGGGAAGGGAAGCAGAACTACCTTTCGGGTCTCCCCGAAAACGACCTTGTTTTTTTGAACCCATTTTTAACCAACTCGAAAAAAAAACGATAAAAGCAAAAAGGCAATTTTTTCAAGTTATAAGGGTTTTCAAAGAAAGAAGAAAAGATTTTCTAAAAGTTTCAAAAGAAAAAACAAGAATAGTTCTAGTTATAAACCTAATAATGAAAGAACTTGAAAAAGTAAATCCCATTTTCTTATTGAAATTGAGAACGGTAAAAGTATATGAATCGAATGAAAACGAAAAAGATTCCAATATAAATAATAAGATTATCCGAGAATCGACCATTCGAATGCAATCTGCGAATTGTGTAAATGAAAATTATTCACTCATAGAAAAAAAAATGAAAGATCTTGCTAATAAGACAATAACAATTAGGACTCAAATAGAAGGAATCACAAAAGACAAGAAAAAAACAGTTCGAGCTTGTGATGATAAAAGATCGGAATCAAAGAAGAATATTTTGCAAATATTCAAAAGAAAAAATATCCGAGTAATACGTAAATCACATTATTTTATGAAATCCTTCGTTGAAAAAAAATGCATGGATATATTACTATGTATCATTAAGATTCCAAGGGTCAATGCACAACTTTTCTTTGAATCAACAAAAAAAATTATTAACAAATCCATTTCCAACGCTGAAACAAATCAAGAAGGAATTGAGAAAACAAATAAAAATACAATGAACTTTATTTCGACTATAAAAAATCTGTTTTCTAATTTTTCTAATACTAATATTAGTAATAAAAATATTAGGAATAATAATTGTGACTTATCTTCTTTGTCTCAAACCTATGTATTTTACAAATTATCACAAAATCAATTACTTAACAAGTATCATTTGAAATCTATACTTCAATATCATCACACCTATCCTTTTCTTAGGGATATAATCAAGAATTATTGTACGACACGAGGAATATTTGATTCCAAACCAAGGCAAAAAAAAATTCATAAGTCTGGAATGAATAAATGGAAAAATTGGTTAAAGGGTCATTATCAATACAATTTATCTCAGACCAAGTGGGATCACTTAGTACCAAAAAAATGGCGAAATAGAGTCAATCAATGTCGTATGATTCAAAAGAAAGACTCAATGAAATTAGATTTATATAAAAAAGAAAAAGACCAATTAATTCATTACACGAAAAAAAATTACTATGCAGTGAACTCATCAATAAGTCAAAAAGAAAAAGTGAAAAAACATTACGGATATAATCTTTTGTCATATAAACATATAAATTATGTGAATAGTAAGGACTCGTATATTTCTGGATCAACATTACAAGTAGAGGACAAAAAAATTCCATATAATTTCAATACAAATACACTGAAATCCGAATCATTTTATAAATTCATAAGTATATCTATTAGTGATTATCTAGAAAAAGGATCTATTATTGATATGGACAAAAATATGGATAGAAAATTTTTTGATTGTAGAATTCTTCATTCTTGTCTTAGAAATAATATCGATATTGAGACCTGGGCCAATACGCATATCGGCACCAAGATTCATAAAAACGCTAAAACTGAAACTAAAAATTCTCAAAAAGTTGAAAAAAAGGGTCCTTTTTCTTTTACGATTCATCACAAAATCAACCTATCCAATCAAAAAAATCTTTTTTTTGATTGGATAGGAATGAATCAAGAAAGGTTATATCATACCATATCAAAATCAAATTTAGAACCTTGGTTTTTCCCAGAATTTGTACTACTTTTTGATATGTATAAAATTAACCCGTGGATCATACCAATCAAATTACTTATTTTTCATTTTCATTTCTATGAAAAAAATATTAGTCAAAATGAAAAGATCCACGTAAATAAAAAAGAAAATATTTCTATATCCGCTAATCAAAAAGAATATCTTGAATTAGAAAATTCCAACAAAAAAAAAAACAAACAACAAGGTCAAGGAGATTTTGTATCAGATCTACGAAAACAAAACAAAAAGAAAAATCTTGAAGAAGATTACACGGGAGCAGATATTAAAAAAGGCAGAAAGAAAAAACAATTCAAGAGCAAGAAAGAAGCGGAACTGGATTTCTTCCTGAAAAAATATTTTCTTTTTCAATTAAGATGGGATGATTCCTTGAATCAAAGAATGATCAATAATATCAAGGTATATTGTCTCCTGCTTAGACTGATAGACCCAAGGGGAGAAATTGCTATATCCTCAATTCAAAGAGGAGAGATGCATCTGGATGTAATGTTGATTCAGAAAAACCTAACTCTTACAGAATTGATAAAAAGAGGAATATTTATTATCGAACCCATTCGTTTATCTATGAAAAAGGATGGAAAATCCATTATATATCAAACCATAGGTATTTCATTGGTTGATAAGAATAAGTGCCAAACTAATGGAAAATGCATAATAAAAAGTGGATATGTTGAAAAAAAGAATTTTGATGGATCCACTGCACAACACAGCAATATGCTTGTGAATAGAAGCAGAAATCATTTTGATTTCCTTGTTCCCGAAAATATTCTATCTCCCAGACGTCGTAGAGAATTTAGAATTTTAATTTGTTTCAATTTCCGGAATTGGAATGTTGTGAATCGAAATCCACTATTTTGCAATCAAAACAACAGAAAAACCCGGGGACAATTTTTAAACGGGGAAAAGCATCTTAATCTTAATACAGATGCAAATAAATTCATTAAATTAAAATCGTTTCTTTGGCCCAATTATCGATTAGAAGATCTAGCTTGTATGAATCGTTATTGGTTTGATACCAATAACGGTAGTCATTTCAGTATGTCAAGAATACATATGTATCCACGATTCAAAATTAGTTAATAGTATATTTCCTATATATCTATAGGATGCCATATTCGGTGAATAAAGATATACGCATATACCATGTACATTCTGATAAATGTAACATCCCTTTCTATCCAAATCAAATTTCTAATTTGATTTGGATAAAATTAAATTAATATAAATTTTCAAATTAAATTAATATAAATTTAAAGTAGTGTATATCAGGAAATCAAAATTGTTTTGTACTAGATTCAAATAACCGAAACGATCAGGTATAATAATAATTATTATTATACCTGATCGTTAAAATCCACGAAAAAAAATAGAAAAATTGGTTTTTTATGATCAAGATCAAAAATTCATTCATCTTAGCTATTCGACAAGAAAAAGAAAAAAACTGCGGATCTGTTGAATTTCAAGTATTCAGTTTTACGGATAAGATACGGAGACTCACTTCACATTTGGAATTACATAAAAGAGATTTTTTATCACAAAGGGGCCTACGGAAAATTCTGGGAAAACGTCAACGGCTACTGGATTATTTGTCAAATAAAAATAGAGTACGTTATAAGAAATTAATTGGTCAATTAGGTATTCGGGAGTCAAAAACTCGTTAATTTTAAGGTTGGTTTGCATTTTTTTCTTTAGTTATTTGTAGTTGTTAAATTTTTCATTTTGATGAACTTTGTTTGATAAATTCATGGAATAATGAATTAAGGAAGAAAAGATATGACTGTACCGGTTACAAGAAAAGATCTCATGATAGTTAATATGGGTCCTCATCACCCATCAATGCATGGTGTTCTTCGACTGATCGTTACTCTTGATGGTGAAGATGTTATTGATTGTGAACCCATATTGGGTTATTTACACAGAGGGATGGAAAAAATAGCAGAAAATCGAACGATTATACAATATTTGCCTTATGTAACACGGTGGGATTATTTAGCTACTATGTTCACAGAAGCAATAACAGTAAATGCACCAGAACGATTGGAAAGTGTTCAAGTACCTAAAAGAGCCAGTTACATTAGAGTCATTATGCTGGAATTGAGTCGTATAGCTTCTCATTTATTATGGCTTGGGCCCTTTATGGCGGATATCGGCGCACAGACTCCCTTTTTCTATATTTTCAGAGAAAGGGAATTGTTATATGATCTATTCGAAGCTGCTACGGGTATGCGAATGATGCATAATTATTTCCGTATTGGGGGGGTTGCTGCTGATCTGCCTTATGGCTGGATAGATAAATGTTTGGATTTCTGTGATTATTCTTTAACAGGAATTGCTGAATATCAAAAACTTATTACACGGAATCCCGTTTTTTTGGAACGAGTTGAAGGAGTGGGCATTATTGGTGGAGAAGAAGCAATAAATTGGGGTTTATCAGGGCCGATGTTACGTGCTTCTGGAATACAGTGGGATCTTCGTAAAGTTGATAATTATGAGTGTTACAATAAATTCGATTGGGAAGTCCAATGGCAAAAAGAAGGAGATTCACTAGCTCGTTATTTAGTCCGAATCGATGAAATGAAGGAATCTATAAAAATTATTCAACAGGCTCTAGAAGGAATTCCTGGGGGGCCCTATGAAAATTTAGAAGTCCGGCGCTTTGATAGAGCAAAAAATTCCGAATGGACTAATTTTGAATATAGATTTATTACTAAAAAACTTTCACCCAATTTTGAATTATCGAAACAAGAACTTTATGTGAGAGTGGAAGCCCCAAAAGGAGAATTAGGAATTTATTTGATAGGAGATAGTAGTGTTTTCCCCTGGAGATGGAAAATTCGCCCACCGGGATTTATCAATTTGCAAATTCTCCCTCAATTAGTTAAAAGAATGAAATTGGCCGATATCATGACAATACTAGGTAGTATAGATATCATTATGGGAGAAATTGATCGTTGAAATGATAATTGATACGACAGAAGTAGAAGTACAAGTTATCAATTCTTTTTCTAGATGGGAATCCTTAAAAGAAGTTTATGGACTCATAGGGATCTTTGTTCCCATTTTCACCCTTCTATTAGGAATCACAATAGGGGTCCTAGTAATTGTGTGGTTAGAAAGAGAAATATCCGCAGCAATACAACAACGTATTGGACCTGAATATGCCGGTCCGTTGGGGATTCTTCAAGCTCTAGCAGATGGGACCAAATTACTTTTTAAAGAGGACCCACTTCCATCTAGAGGAGATATTCGTTTGTTTAGCATGGGACCGTCTATAGCGGTCATATCAGTTCTACTAAGTTATTTAGTAATTCCTTTTGGATATCGCCTTATTTTAGCCGATCTCAGTATAGGTGTTTTTTTATGGATCTCCATTTCAAGTATTGCTCCTATTGGACTTCTTATGTCAGGATATGGATCGAACAATAAATATTCTTTTTTAGGTGGTCTACGAGCTGCTGCTCAATCTATTAGTTATGAAATACCATTAACTCTATGTGTATTATCAATATCTCTACGTGCGATTCGTTGGAACATTATTTTTTTCCCTTCTCTCTATAAATAAAGTAAAGAGGTTGAATATATTGAATGGATATTTTCATTTTTTATTCATCATTAGGGTCGATGAGTTAAACTAGATAGTTATATGAGTAAAATCAAACTGCTTAAAAATTTGCAGTAAGAAGAGAAAATCTCATTCCCTATGTACAAGAATATAAAAATAAGCAGTATAGAAACTGTTTACCCCAAGATTAAGATTAAAATTCTTTGACTAATTCTCATATCTTGAAGCGGGTATAAAAGATCAACGTATGGGGGTTCTACTACTTATATATATATATTACCATACCGAAGATCAATCAAAAATCAGTGAACAGTTAGGAACACCAAGGTACACAAAAGATTAGTAATGGAGATAATATAAGGTATCAAAAAACAGTATTTTTATATAAAATTTTGGATAAAACGAATCATAATGGGGACTTTTAGTTGGTAGAAATGACCAAGCAGTGCTTCCCCACGATTCCGATCTAGAGTATGCTCCTATTCACTGATTAAAGAAATGACTATCAAAAACGAATTAATCCTTTATTTTTTTTTTCAGAGTACCCTCTCTCTGAGAAAGAAGAACAGGAACAAAAGAAATAGAATTCAAAAATAGAATGGGAAAAATGAATAAATAATAATACAAAAGATATTTATTTATTATTTTCCCCATCCATATCTATACATAACATATAGAACTCTTATCATGAATTTTGAATTAATACCCAATTCTTTCTTTATAGTTATTGATAGAACATATTTATTGATATAACGAGTATTTTATTAAAAAATTAAGTTATTACCAAACAAAGAAAAATTCAAATTGTAATGGATAAGATCAATTCGGAAGCACCTTTTATATTTGAGCAGACGGAATTTCATTGGTCTAATTTTTGTCTTCCCGATGTATATTTACCATCCAAATAAGGATGGAGATAATATCGAGTAAGTCCTTACATTTATTTGTGGCCATAGAGGAGCTGTATGAAGCTGAGGTCTCATGTACGGTTTTGAAATAGCGATACGAGCAGTGATGTTATTATCGACTATGATTATCTAACAGTTTAAGTACAATTGATATAGTTGAGGCGCAGTCAAAATATGGATTTTGGGGGTGGAATCTGTGGCGTCAGCCTATCGGGTTTGTTGTTTTTCTAATTTCTTCTCTAGCGGAATGTGAAAGATTACCCTTCGATTTACCAGAAGCAGAGGAAGAATTAGTAGCAGGTTATCAAACAGAATATTCAGGTATCAAATACGCTTTATTTTACCTTGCTTCTTACCTAAATTTATTAGTTTCTTCATTATTTATAACAGTTCTTTACTTAGGTGGGTGGAATTTCTCTATTCCGTATATATCTATTCCTGAACTTTTCGGAATAAATCAAATGGATGGAGTCTTTGGAACGACAATTGGGATATTTATTACATTAGCTAAAGCTTATTTGTTTCTGTTCATTCCGATCGCAGCAAGATGGACTTTACCTAGAATGAGAATGGACCAGTTATTAAATCTTGGATGGAAATTTCTTTTACCTATTTCCCTGGGTAATCTATTATTGACAACTTCTTCCCAACTTGTTTCACTATAAATAATAAAATAAGATAACGATATTCTAGATTCATAATTGATCTCAAACAAGAGAAAGAAACATCAATTTATTCACGGAGACCCACAATATGTTCCCTATGGTGACCGGGTTCATAAATTATGGTGAACAAACAATACGGGCAGCAAGGTACATTGGTCAAAGTTTCATAATTACCTTATCCCATACAAATCGTTTACCTATAACTATTCAATATCCTTATGAAAAATCGATCACATCGGAGCGTTTCCGTGGTCGAATCCACTTTGAATTTGATAAATGTATTGCTTGTGAAGTATGTGTTCGTGTATGTCCCATAGATCTACCCGTTGTTGATTGGAAATTTGAAAAAAATATTAAAAAGAAACAATTGTTTAATTATAGTATTGATTTTGGGGCCTGTATATTTTGTGGTAACTGTGTCGAGTATTGCCCAACAAACTGTTTATCAATGACTGAAGAATATGAACTTTCTACTTATGATCGTCACGAATTGAATTATAATCAAATTGCTTTGGGTCGGTTACCAATGCCAGTAATTGGAGATTACACAATTCAAACAGTTATAAATTCGACTCAAATCAAAATAGACAAGGAGAACCCTCTTGATTCAAGAACGGTTACTGATTACTAAGATATCCTTTTGATATAAAGGATCCAAGCCCCCCCTTTTTTGGTTGGTCAGAAATTACAAATAATAACTATTGATTGTTGAGAATCATTCTTTGTTTTAAACTGAGAATATGTTTAGCGATGATTTTAAAATAGAAAATTCCAACTATTCTTTTCTTTTTTCTTTTAGAGAAAAATAGAAAATAGATAAAAAGGAAGGTAGGATTGGCCAAGAACTTTATCTATATTTACATTAATCCATATTAAGATTTAATTCAATTAAGATAAGAACCCATCATATACAAGAAAAAAAAAATAAAGGAAACACCCTTTTCTTTCCTGGACTATTTAGTAAGGTCATGAAATATTTCGACTTATTTATCTGTTATACATAATGGATTTACCTGGATCAATACACGATATACTTGTAGTATTTCTGGGATCAGTTCTTATATTAGGAGGTCTAGGAGTAGTGTTATTTACCAATCCAATTTATTCTTCCTTTTCGTTGGGATTGGTTCTTTTTTGTATATCCTTATTCTATATTCTATCAAATTCCTATTTTGTAGCTGCCGCACAGCTCCTTATTTATGTAGGAGCCATAAATGTCTTAATCCTATTTGCTGTTATGTTCATGAATGGTTCAGAATATTCGAACGATTCCTATTTTTGGACTGTTGGAGATGGAGTCACTTCACTGGTTTGTATAAGTATTCTTTTTTCACTAATTACTACTATCTTAGATACGTCATGGTACGGAATTCTTTGGACTACAAGATCAAATCAGATTATAGAACAGGACCTTATTAGTAACGTTCAACAAATTGGAATTCATTTATCAACAGATTTTTATCTTCCATTTGAACTTATTTCTATAATTCTTTTAGTTTCTTTGATAGGTGCAATTACTATGGCTCGTCAATAAGAAATACTTAGAATTATTAGAAATTCGAAATCCAATGAAAAGGGAAAATTTTTCATTTAATCTACTGCTGATACCCTCTTTTTTCTGTAATTACTCGATTCTGGTTAATAAAATCGGTTGAATTGTTGTTCATATTGAAATGAATCGAGATTCATGAGGAGTTAGCCAATGATGTTTGAACATATACTTTTTTTGAGCGTCTACTTATTTTCTATCGGTATCTATGGATTGATCACAAGTCGAAACATGGTTAGAGCACTTATGTGTCTTGAGCTTATACTAAATTCGGTTAATATAAATCTCGTAACATTTTCTAATATATTTGATAGCCGCCAATTAAAAGGAGACATTTTCTCAATCTTTGTTATAGCCATTGCGGCTGCGGAAGCGGCTATTGGGCTAGCTATTGTTTCGTCGATTTATCGTAACAGAAAATCAACTCGTATCAATCAATCAAATTTGTTGAATAATTAGTCATAACTATCATATAAATAAAGACATAAATAATATAATAAAATAATATAAATAAAATATAGATATAAATTATTTCATTTTTTATTCTTTTTTTTATAGTAATATGTATAGTAATATACTTTTATATTACTATTGAAATATTGATGATCTGTTGGCCAATGTCAATGTGAAATCATATGTGTGACTTGTATAATCATGGTTGTTGAAACGGAAATCAAAGTTTCTTGGTCCTTTCTCATGAACAGATTTAGAAATATATTGATTTTTAATATTATATTTTTTTGATAAACCATTGATTCGTCTGGTGTCTACAATATAAATATATAATTAATTTCCTCCTGATTTAACTTTACCAGATCGAAAATTTTTATGTTCAAAACTGGAATTTATAGACCCAATGTCACATTCAGTAAAAATTTATGATACATGTATAGGATGTACTCAATGTGTACGAGCCTGCCCCACAGATGTATTGGAAATGATACCTTGGGACGGATGTAAAGCTAAGCAAATTGCTTCCGCGCCAAGAACCGAGGACTGTGTAGGTTGTAAGAGATGTGAATCCGCTTGTCCAACAGATTTTTTAAGTGTACGCGTTTATTTATGGCATGAAACAACTCGCAGTATGGGTCTATCTTATTGACACGTTATAAAAAACTCCACTTGAATCATTTGATTCCTTTTTACCGACAAAAACCCGTACTCGAGAAAATATATTATTCCGAGCACGGGTTTTTTGGTCAAAATGCATCTTGTCTTTATCACGAGTTATTTCCCTTGGTTAACACTACTTGTAGTTTTGCCGATATTCGTGGGTTCTTCAATTTTCTTTCTTCCTCATAAGGGGAATAAGGTATTTCGGTGGTATACTATATTTATATGCTTATTAGAACTCCTTCTAACAACCTATGTGTTCTGTTATCATTTCCAATTGGATGATCCATTAATTCAATTGGAAGAGGATTTAAAATGGATAAATATTTTTTATTTTCACTGGAGACTGGGAATCGATGGACTTTCCATAGGACCTATTTTACTGACAGGATTTATCACTACTTTAGCCACTTTAGCAGCTTGGCCTGTTACTCGAAATTCGCGATTGTTCTATTTCCTCATGTTAGCAATGTACAGTGGGCAAATAGGATTATTTTCCTCTCGAGACCTTTTACTTTTTTTTCTCATGTGGGAGTTAGAATTAATTCCTGTTTACTTACTTTTATCCATGTGGGGAGGAAAGAAACGTTTGTACTCAGCTACAAAGTTTATTTTGTACACTGCGGGAGGTTCCGTTTTTCTCTTAATAGGAGTTCTAGGTATGGGTTTATATGGTTCCAATGAACCCATATTGGATTTTGAAAGATTAGCTAATCAGTCATATCCTGTGACATTAGAAATAATATTCTATCTGGGCTTCCTTATTGCTTATGCTGTCAAATCGCCGATTATACCCCTACATACATGGCTACCAGATACCCATGGGGAAGCACATTACAGTACATGTATGCTTCTAGCGGGAATCTTATTAAAAATGGGGGCATATGGATTGATTCGGATCAATATGGAATTATTACCTCACGCCCACTCTATATTTTCTCCCTGGTTGGTGATAATAGGGACAATACAAATAATCTATGCAGCTTCAACCTCTCTTGGTCAACGCAATTTAAAAAAGAGAATAGCCTATTCTTCTGTATCTCACATGGGTTTCATAATTATAGGAATTAGTTCTATAACCGACATGGGACTCAACGGAGCCGTTTTACAAATAATCTCTCATGGATTTATTGGTGCTGCACTTTTTTTCTTGGTAGGAACGAGTTGTGATAGAATACGTCTTGTTTATCTCGACGAAATGGGAGGGATATCCATCCCAATGCCAAAAATATTTACCATGTTTAGTAGTTTCTCGATGGCTTCTCTTGCATTGCCAGGAATGAGTGGTTTTGTTGCAGAATTAGTAGTATTTTTTGGAATAATTACCAGTCCAAAATATCTTTTAATGCCCAAAATACTAATTACCTTTGTAATGGCAATTGGAATGATATTAACTCCTATTTATTTATTATCTATGTTACGTCAGATGTTTTATGGATACAAACTATTCAATGTTCCAAACTCCAATTTTGTGGATTCTGGACCAAGAGAACTATTTGTTTCAATCTGTATCTTTTTACCCGTAATAGGGATTGGCATTTATCCTGATTTTGTTCTTTCGCTATCAGTTGACAAGGTACAAGCTATCCTATCTAATTATTTTCATAGATAGTTTTCATTAATCAGATAGAAAACAAAGTCTTAAAATTTTGAATTTGAAGATTTTTGAACTGTACAACACAAAAAAATAAAGTGAATTAGAATTCTAATAAAATATGTTCCGAGTTTTTGAGAACCATTTGAATCAAGGAATCATTCAAATGGTTCTCAAAAACCTGCGCAAACTTTTCGTTACGTAGGGTACGACGGTCTTATGTATTCCTTATGGAATTTATTCAATTAGATATTAATGTGAATGAACCATAACTATGTAGACCTATTCCTAATAGATTGATCCAAAAATAGCATATCCAAATTATAAGAAATCCTATAGACGCTACAAGTGACGAATTCGTACCTTGCAAACCTTGATTTGTTCTAGTATGTGAATAAATCGCGAATATGGTCCAAGTAATAAATGCCCAAGTTTCTTTGGGGTCCCAATTCCAATAAGATCCCCATGCCTCGTTAGCCCATACTGCTCCAGAAAGAATACCTATGGTTAAAAAGGTAAACCCTAAACTAATGACACGATAACTCCAATAATCTAAACGCTGAGTTAATTGATATTTGTAATAATTTCGAAATGGAACAAAAGAAGTGTGTTTAAAAACATTTTTTTTTTTGTTCAAGTATTCGATTTTGCCAAATAAAAATGACTTAATCTTAATTAAGAAAATTTTTATTTGACAAAAAATATCGATGTTTTTACGAAATGTAATGACTAGAAAAGCGACTGATAATAACGACCCACATAAAAGAGCTGCATAGCTCAATAACATCATACTTACGTGCATCATTAACCACTGAGATTGTAGAGCAGGTACTAATCTTGACGATTGATGCATTTCACTTGAAAGACCCGATGTGGTGAAACCCTGGGTAAAAATGGCACTTGGGGCGGTTATTGCGCTTAAATCATTTTTACGATTCCATATCTTGGAAATTAGATGAATAATGGAAAAACTCCACGAAAGGAAGATTAAAGACTCGTATAAATTACTTAATGGAAAATGTCTCGAAGAAATCCAACGAGTAACTAATAATCCTGTTATAGAAAAAAAAGTAACTATCATTCCTTTTTCCGACGAATCACGCAACCCTATGATTTCATGTACTAATAGGGTCATCAAATGAATCGTAATCACAATTGAAATGATCGAAAAAGAGAGATGAGTTAATATATGTTCTAAAGTCACAAATATCATACATAAAAAAGGTCCCATTACAGAATGGAAATTGGGAATTAAATACATTATAGGATCCATTGTATCTTTTTTACAGTATGCCGCCACTCGGATTCGAACCGAGATGCTCTAGCACTGCTTCCTAAGAGCAGCGTGTCTACCGATTTCACCATAGCGGCTTACTTGAAATAATAATAGTCAATTCATGTTGAATCGTCTAGATCTAGATTCAAGGATTCAATATAGTTTAGGAAATATTAGAACTGATAAATAAGAGCTCTTTTAAATTCATCTTTGAATTTTCAATAATTTTTACTTAGGTTAGTATCATTGTAGGTTCAATCAACTTTTACGTACTATCTGTATATTAAGTTCTCCCGGAACACTTGTAACTTGAAATACCAATTTTGTTTTCAGTCGAAACAGAAACTAAGAATTGTGAATTGTCCTCTTTTTATATTTTTTATTTATTTTGAATTGAATCCACCAAATCAGATAAATGAAAAACAAATTGTCAAAGATATTTTTGTTCGTTTAGAACAAAAAAAAATAAATAGAATTTCATATGTATCACAATTCTATTACTAAATTTAAGTAATTTTTCTAACGATTTTGATACTTTTCTTAGTATCATTAAGTATTAATTAATTTCAATATATAATATAAAATTAATATAATACTCTTTGTTGTTTGTTGTGTACATAATTTCTAAAAAAAATTATGATAATATTTATGAAACTGACTTGGTCTTGAGTTAGGCATATAATAAAAAATAAAATAGTTTCAACATCCATCACAATTTTTTTTTTACAACGGAAAAATAGAATGAAAAAAGATTTTTCCGTTGTAAAAAAAAAAAATGAATAGGAAAGAAAAAAGCATCTTACTAATTAATAAATAGATTATAATAAAAAATAAAATAGAATGAAAAAAAAATAATGATACTTAGATAGAGAAATTCTTATTCTACATATCATATCATAGCAGTTAGTTCTAACTAATATTGTATTGAGTTCAATACATTTAGTTAAAGGGGAATTATTCATATTCCAAAATTGGAAATTCCGATTATTCCAAGATTTTCTTATTTGTTTGTCGCACAAAAAAACTTTTTGAATCTCCAGTAGAAACTGACTTTGCTAAAGAAAAAGCTTTTATTGCAGCTAAATACCCTTTTTTCTTCCAAATATTTCTACGAATACGTTTTTTTGATATAGAAATACGTTTTTTTGGAACTGCCATTCAAAAAAAAAAGAATTACTCATTTTTATTGTTGTATGTGAAAGACATGTATTGCTCAAAATAGATCGTTCTTTTTAGTCATTTTCTATACTTAACTAAATAATAGTTTTTTCATAACATACAATACAAATATATTATTTATATATAAATATATGTATGACATGCATGTTACATATATAACAATGTCACATATTAACACACTAGGTAAAAAAATGGAAGAAAGGGGGAAATTCAAAAAGGAATTTTATGATTATTAGTTTGGAATTGAATAAGCTCATATTACTGTGTCTATAATTTAAATTCAAACTTAAGCTACAATTAGTGGTTAATATATTAAACAAGACATTCTATTACCTAAGAAGGAGAACTCCAATTTTTCGTTTTTTTTTTTCAGTTCTATACGAAATACAGAGTATTCTAATATTTATGATACTTTCTTATTGGATTGGAATCCAATCAATTAGTTCCGTAATGGGTTAGGTAATTACTACAAAAAAATCACTAAAATAACTAGTCTTTTTTTTTGAGTGGATTTATTGAGGCATACTATGATTTATATTCTACTGTTTTGGTATGATTGTTTTTACTTACTATACTATAGTATATGATATGATTACATATTGTCAGAATAGGATGGTAGTATAGTCGTAGAATGATTCAAAATCTCATATTTCCCATTTTATTTCATTATCTTTCCTTAGTGAATTCTTTAGCTTTAGTTAAAGTTAATAACTAAGTAATTACTCTTATCTAGCTATTTAGTCATATCATTTGAATTGGAACTTTTGAATATTTCCAATATCTGAGAAAAGTCAGAATAATGAAAAATAAAAATAATTGAGTTTTTCATATCTTTTTTTGTTGATTTTTTATTGTTCCTTTCAAAAGCGATAAGAATTGATGAATCGGAAACAATTAAATTATAAGAAAAAAAAAATGAAAATTTGTTTTTTTATGGAACATACATATAAATATGCATGGATAATCCCCTTTCTTCCATTTCCAGTTACTATGTTAATAGGATTTGGACTTCTGCTTATTCGGACAGCAACAAAAAATATTCGCCGTATGTGGGCTTTTCCGAGTGTTTTGATGCTAAGTATAGCTATGGCATTTTCGGTCAATCTATCTATTCAACAAATAAATGGAAATTTTATCTATCAATATTTATGGTCTTGGACCGTCAATAATGATTTTTCTTTAGAGTTCGGACACTTGATCGATCCACTTACTTCTATCATGTCAATATTAATTACTACTGTTGGAATCATAGTTCTTATTTATAGTGACAATTATATGTCTCATGATCAAGGATATTTGAGATTTTTTGCCTATATGAGTTTTTTCAATAGTTCTATGTTAGGATTAGTTACTAGTTCCAATTTTATACAAATTTATATTTTTTGGGAACTTGTAGGAATGTGTTCCTATTTATTAATAGGTTTTTGGTTCACACGACCGAGTGCGGCAAGTGCTTGCCAAAAAGCTTTTGTAACCAATCGTATAGGGGATTTTGGTTTATTATTAGGAATTTTAGGACTTTATTGGATAACAGGTAGTTTAGAATTTCGGGATTTGTTCGAAATAATTAATAACTTGGTTCATAATAATGGAGTAAATTCCTTATTTGCTACTCTGTGTGCTTCTTTTTTATTCGTTGGTGCAGTTGCTAAATCCGCACAATTCCCCCTTCACATATGGTTACCTGATGCTATGGAAGGACCCACTCCCATTTCTGCTCTTATACATGCTGCTACTATGGTAGCAGCGGGAATTTTTCTTGTAGCTCGGCTTCTTCCTCTTTTCATAGTTATACCTTCCATAATGAATATCATTTCTTCAATAGGCGTAATAACAGTACTATTAGGAGCTACTTTGGCTCTTGCTCAAAGAGACATTAAAAGAAGTTTAGCTTACTCGACAATGTCTCAATTGGGTTATATTATGTTAGCTCTGGGTATAGGTTCTTATCGAGCCGCTTTATTCCATTTGATCACTCATGCCTATTCGAAAGCTTTATTGTTTTTGGGATCCGGATCAATTATTCATTCAATGGAACCCATTGTTGGATATTCACCAGATAAAAGTCAAAATATGGTTCTTATGGGCGGTTTAACAAAATATGTTCCAATTACAAGAATTACCTTTTTATTAGGTACACTCTCCCTTTGTGGTATTCCGCCTCTTGCTTGTTTTTGGTCCAAAGATGAAATTCTTCATGATAGTTGGTTGTATTCACCAACTTTCGCAATAATAGCTTTCTTTACAGCGGGATTAACCGCATTTTATATGTTTCGGATCTATTTACTTACCTTTGATGGACATTTGCGCATTCATTTTCAAAATTACAGTAGCACTAAAAATAGTTCTTTCTATTCAATATCTTTATGGGGAAAAAAAGTGCCAAAAGCGGTCAATAGAAATTTACTTTTATCAACAGTGAATAATAAGGTCTCCTTTTTTTCAAAGGATACATATCAAATTGATGATAATGGAAGAAATAGAGTACGATACATTAGTACTCACTTTAGAAAAAAATATACTTACGCCTACCCTCATGAGTCGGACAATACTATGTTATTCCCTCTACTTGTATTAGTACTATTTACTTTATTCGTTGGATCAATCGGAATTCATTTTGATCAAGGAGTAATAGATTTTGATCTATTATCGAAATGGTTAACTCCGTCCACAAGCTTTTTCCATCCAAATTTTAATGGTTCCCCAGATTGGTATGATTTTTTGAAAAATGCAGTTTTTTCGGTCAGTATAGCTCTTTTTGGATTATTTATAGCATCTATTTTATATGGATCCGTTTATTCATCTTTACCAAATTTGGACTTAGCCAATTTTTTTGTAAAGGGGGGCTCCAAGAGAATTCTCTTGGACCAAGTAGAAAATGTGATATACAATTGGTCATATAATCGTGGTTACATAGATATTTTTTATACTAAGATTTTTACTGTAAGTATAAGAGGATTCGCTGAACGAATTCAGTTTTTTGATAGACATATAATTGATGGAATTACAAACGGGGTTGGCGTTACGAGTTTCTTTATAGGGGAAGGGGTTAAATATATGGGAGGCGGACGAGTCTCTTCTTATTTATTTTTGTATTTATCTTATGTATCAATCTTTTTTTTTTTCATTTTTCTCTTCTTTTTTTAAGTTAAGTTTTACCAATTCCCAATTATCTTGATGAGTATCAAGATAAAAATCTTCGTAGTCTGGGCTATCTTTGTCTTCTTCGTAAGTTGTTTCTACATCGTTTTCTTCTTTTCTTTCTTCCGTTTCTGAGGTTTCTTTCAGTTTCTTAGTGACAATAGGCGACGGCATTCTGCCTAAATAG